TATAGTAATCGGATGAGCCGGATTGTAGACATGAAAAAGTAAGAACTCAATAGGACCTTACCCCCCGAATCAGACAAAGAGGGGTAAGGTCCTATTGAGTTCTTACTCTTCGGGTAAGGTTTTGTTTGATCTATTCCATAACATAAAAAAAGTTGGAAATTCATCCAGTCAACATAATCATAATATTAGATTCATAGAAATGATAAAAGGATGCTTTGTTTCTGATGATGTTTTTGAAAAATGGAATCCCTTGATTGATTCATAGTATCTGTTCCGCCATAGTATGAGGGCCCCTTCCGAAACAAGAAGAAAGAAGGAATCAATTTATTTTTTGGATGACACAGGATTTCTACAGATGAGACATCCTGCAAACCATTTCTATACTAATTTAATTGAACCTTACTCTACTCTATTCTATAAAAATTCTATAAAAATAAAATTTCATCAAGTAAAAAAAGACTCTTAATGTTCCGGTTGAAAGGGGAAATTCTTGGATTTTTGCACATATCCAAATCCTTATTTATTATCTCATCTTAAAATTTTATTTTTTTTTACTTGAAATTTTATAAGTTCGTTGAAGAAGTTCTATTTGTTTACTAAGCCATCCCCCTTTTTTGTTTGTCCGCCACTTCTTATGAATCTAAAGAAAGAGGTTCCGATAGACCTGGAAAAGAAAACAGTAATCTTTGACGAACAAGATCAAGAATCATTATTATTTCGACACAAGAAAAGGGCGGAAAATTCCTTTTCTTGTGTCGAAAATTAGGAAGACAAGTAATCCCTCCCAGAATCATTCTTTCATTTATCCCTTGCCGCGTATTCTCTTCCTACTTAATGTTATGCCGCCTATTGTCTATTAGAATTCGATTCTATTAGATAGAAAAAACTATTGATGCATTCCGTGGCATTTACAATCTGGCAATAAGAAGCGTCACACCGCTCCAATTTGGATTGAAAAAAAAAAAAGGGGGGGGGGAGGGTCAAGTAGTCTTCTTCGCAATATACATACTATTACTGGGAATGGGATACAAGCAATTCCCGGCATCTCGCAGAAAAGCAGGATAAACAAAGCAAGACAAGGGGCTTTCCATATTTTTTTGGATCATACATAATTGCATTGATCAACAATAATTCGGCCCTTTTTATCAACTTGATGAATCCGTGGATCTAGAAATTCATTTCGGACAATTGAACCTTCTCAAACTGTTTCTTTTTGAGAACCAAAAAGATTTGTGCTAGGATAACAGATGCCAAGAAGAACAACAAACCTTGGACACGTAATGGATCTTGAAGTACTATTTCTGCATCTCCCTGACCAAATCCACCCACATTGGGATTACTCGTTAATGGCTGATCAAGCTTGATGGATTCACCCTCTGAAACAAGAAGTTCTGGTCCTGGAGGTATAATATCAACCACTTGGTGTCCATCCGATGCATCGGCTATGCTTATTTCATATCCCCCTTTTTCTTTACGTACTATTCTGCTTACTATACCTGCTGCTGTAGCATTATAGACTGTATTGTTACTTTTGCTCCCGTCGGGATAAATCTGACCCCTTCCCCTGTTCCCGCCTACGTATATGGGATATTTTAAGAAGTGAACGTCTTTCTTAGTAGAAGGGTCCGGAGAAAGAATGGGAAAGACGATTTCACTATATTTCTGACCAGGAACAGGACCCACTACAAGAATATTTCTTTTAGTGGGGCGATAGCTCTGAAAAGACAGATTGCCCATCTTTTCTTTCAGCTCGGGAGAAATACGATCGGGGGGAGCTAATTCGAATCCCTCGGGTAAAATAAGGACAGCCCCCACATTCAAAGCCCCCTTTTTACCATTAGCAAGAACTTGTTTCATTTGCATATCATAAGGGATTCTAACAACTGCTTCAAATACAGTATCAGGAAGCACAGCTTGTGGAACCTCAATATCCACGGGCTTATTAGCTAAATGGCAATTGGCACATACAATACGACCGGTTGCTTCTCGTGGATTTTCATAACCCTGCTGCGCAAAAATAGGATATGCATTTGAAATAGATGTCCGAGTTATTACATATATCATGATCAATACGGAAATGAATCGAGTCATCTCTTTCTTTACCCAGGAAAAGGTATTTCTATTTTGCATGGTCCAATAATTGATCCCGGAAATTTCTACAATAAATTAGGTAGGTAGCTAGCATAGTTCCCTATCCATGATTCTGCCATTGTACTGGAATAATTGTACTGAAGTATAGTAGGAACCCCCTGGGCGGGTAGAAGTATAAAGAGTGAGTAAGCTTCAAAACAGTTTGTTTATGTACGAAGTAGCATCATGATTTGATTGATATCAGCAGATCAAATGAGTTCTTCATTCATTCATTGAATGATAAATCACTACAAGTGAAGGAGATACACGATTTAAATAATGGAAGATCCAATATTTCAAAATTGTATCTAGAATGACTGGAAAAGTGGAAACAAGACCAGATATAATTTGATCGTTATGAGCAAATCCAAAATCTTTGTAGACCGAACCAATCATTAGTTCCCACCCCCGGGGTGAGTGGAATCCGATACATAAATCAGTTAATAAAAGAATAGAAAAAGCCTTTATTGTGTCGCTTAAGTTATAGAGGAATTCCTGAACCCAAGAATTCAGAATGACAAGTTCTTCATTACCCAGAATAGAATAACCACTTAGAATAGCAAAACAGATTATATTTGTCGAGAAATCCAAAATGATATGGATATGATCTTCGTTGTGCATTTTGACCAATTGCATCGTCTCTTTGTGGATTCCTATACGAAGCTTTTGTATCTGTGTCTCCGGGTACTCTTTTATCATTTCATCCAACAGGAATAGTTGTTCTAATTCTACGAATCTTTCTAGAACGTTCTTTTCTTGAATATCATTCAAAAAAGTTTCGGATTGTCCGGTATTCCACCAATTAGTAACCCAAGGTTCCAGACTTTTATTAAATGAGAGAGAGATCCACCAGGGCAAAAAGACTATAGATGCAAGATACGGGAGGGGAGTCAATGCTTTCTTTTTTGACACTTTTCATCTGTGAATTGTTAATGAACCCGCTTCATTCGCCGACTCTATCTGATCCGATATTTCTATGAAGCATGAGTTCTATAACAAGGTATGGAACCTATGGATCTATTCCTTTTTTTTTTTTTGAATTGTTTAGTCCTTGGATCTAGAAAGAATATAGAAATAGAAATAGAATAAGGGCCCGTTTCGAATGAAGAAATAATCAAATACTTTTCCCAGATATCTCAGTTGGTCAAATTCGAACCAATTCTATCTTCATTTGTTCTTTCGATGAATGCCCAAAAGAACCGCTTGAAATAATGAATATTATTTTGATTTCGAGACGAAAGAACTCCCCTCAATTATTTTTTCGAAATTTTCACTGGCTACCCACGACCCGGGAATAATTGAGGGGATATTTCTGAAAAATATTAATGATGAAATCCGAAATAGGTGACAAAACGAGAGAGAAATTGGATAGTTATGAGAGATCTAAACGTTTGGTTATCCAGGAGCTAAAGAAAGGATCAAAAAAGAAACATCGATTGACAAAAGAAAGATAATTAACGGGATATGATACATCTGTATCTAATGTATTAATCCAAAGTATTGGTCCTAAAAAGATAAATTATGTATTCCGAAATGCTCTGATATGTGTGATGAATACATACTTATTAGACTTGTTACTAGTAGAATTGAGTTCTATATGCAGAAAAAGGAGTTTTGGTCGATCAAAATTGCTTCTTATTATGGTTGTTCCGTATACGTCCGCCTGCTTTATTCTATGGGCCACAGAAGGATTACCAACGGAACGGGGGAAATAGAATCTAACATGTTTTGCTCGAATGAACGTTCCGAAGAAGCTTCAGTTATATTTAAAAGGGGGTTCCTGGGTCCCTTCCCTCATGCTGAGAAAGCATTCATTCCCTTCATTTCAAAATACTTCAATTGGCACGCGCAAGAAATAGGCCAATTCAGCAGCTTTTTGTTCAATTTCTCGTGGAGTCAAATTTTCGTCAGTACGGGTCAAGGGAATGGCGCCCTGGCCTCTGATTTCCATATAAAGGACACGTCGAGGATAAAGACCCTCTTTAACTTCCATTCTGATCGATTGAATCTCTCTCATAAGGAATCGAAGGAAGATGCGACGATTTATTCCAGGAAATCCCCAACGAAAAATACACACTATTCCTTCTTTTCTATCGAATCGATCATAACCGCTACCTACATTCCACGAAATTGTGCACCACAAATAGGAACTAATGAACAGACCTGCGATCCCATAGAAAGACATCACGATTCCTTGGGGAAAAAAAATGATTTGCTGAGACGGGAATAAAGATATCAGATTCCTACCAAGATAACTGGAAGTTCCAACCAATAAGAATCCTAGTGAACCTAAAAAAAGGATACAGGCCCAGCAGAAATTACTGGTTTTTCGAGACCCCGTTATAAGTTCTATCCATATACGTTCTGATCGATAGTTCATACTAGATTCAGTTGCATCCTATTGGAATTGAGAGAAGAGAATAAGCCAAATGAATTTGATTTTACTTTTTTTATTTTGCTCCCGAAGTAACTCTCATCAACTAGCACTATTATGACGCGAACTATTAGGAGTAATTCATCGAATTGGTTAGATATAAAATAATAACATCCCCTTCGTATAATACCACCACTATGTATATCTACATAATATAGATACGTTAACTTTCTATTTCAGATATCCGCTCTGATCCATTTTAAAACAGCTATCCCCCCATATACATGCATTTATCCATATATAATGTATCCGCATGTATAATCACTTTTTTATTTGTGCCCGGAGGGGGCCACATGTCGTATCATATTCCACTAAATGGATATCCCTATTATGATCCAAGTCCAAGTGTTGAAATAAATTGATGAAATTTTGTCCTATCAGGTCTAAACAATCTTGTTTTTTTGAACATGAAGAGATAAAGAAGCCATTGCAATTGCTGGAAACACTAAGCCCACTAAAGGCACAAAAATAGAGGGTAAATTGAAATCTGTCATAGAATGGGTGCCTCGATTTAATATTTGTACCTGTTATAAAGATATCTTATCTTATGATAAGTATATCTATTATAAGTATTATTAAGTATATAATAAGTGCAAGGAATGTAGAGCTAAATAAGTGTATCTATTCACCTTTCTACAAGAAATAGATGGATGATAATCCGCTTTATTATTCTTGTTCTACCGCCCTTATCTTCTAATAAAGAGTTTCTTACGAGTTTCCTAAGGATTTGTTAGAATCCGATCCAACAGGAATTCATAGTCAAAAGTGTAGGTCCTCGGGAGATATAAAAATATGCAACACTTCCCTTATAGATTTGAATTATTCTATATATATTAATACGATATATATTAATATGAAAGAAGGGAACATGAAATTCTTTTGATTTTTTTTCCCAATTCCATTCCGCGGAAGGAAGAATTCACTCTTTTCCTCCTGATAGGGGGTTCCTGATTACTAATCATGAATAGGGGTAGGATAAAAAATCTGCATCAAAAAAAGTAATTATCCGAAACTTCCTATAGAAGTTATGTTACCAAAGAAAACTCCACTCTTCTTATTTTGACTTTGATTCCGATGAACTAAAGTTCGCTACAAATAACTGAGCCTAGCGCTCTACTTGAATTTTGATTCAAGGGAAAGAAACCGTGTAGCTGAAATAATTCACTCAGAACACCTTTTAAAGGATTACGTGGTACGATTGGATCAAATAAGCCCTTATGGAATAAATACTCAGCTGCTTGTGAACCGTCAGGTACTGTCTTATTCAATGTTTGTTCAATTACTCTTTTCCCCGCAAATGCAATGTAGGCATTGGGTTCAGCAATAATAATATCTCCCAACATACCAAAACTGGCCGTTACTCCGCCGGTTGTAGGAGATGTAAGGATTGATACATAGAATAACTTTTTATTGAATTGATAATCATATAAAGCGGAAGATATTTTAGCCATTTGCATCAAACTCAAACTTCCTTCTTGCATGCGTGCTCCTCCAGAAGCACACACCATAATAACAGGTAGAGATCTATTAGCAGCATATTCGATCAACCGGGTGATTTTCTCGCCTACTACGGATCCCATACTACCCCCCATGAACTGAAAATCCATAACCCCAATGGCTATGGGAATCCCATTTAGTTGACCTATGCCTGTTTGAACAGCCTCAGTTAAACCTGTCTTTCTTTGATACGAATTGATACGATCTCTATAAGGTTCCTCTTCCGAGTGAAATTCAATGGGGTCAATAGAGACCATGTCTTCGTCCATAGGATCCCAAGTGCCCGAATCAACCGAAAGTTCGATTCTATCTGAACTACCCATTTTCAAATGATATCCACATTGTTCACAAATATTCATTTTTGACCTAAAAAATTTCTTATAATTTAATCCATAACAATTTTCGCATTGAACCCATAAATGTCTGTATTTTTTATTTCCATCGAAATCATTAGATCTTCCTCTTATATTGAAATCACTGCCATTACCGCCAGTTCTTATACTAGAACTCCCCCTGTCACTATCACTTACACTTTCACCACTACAAATGTAACTATAAATATAACTGTAAATGGGATTGTCGCTACCACTCGAAATGTACTTATTAATACTGATTTCAGAACGAAGATAACTATCAATGCAACTATTAATGTGATTATTCCAACTATACGTAGTATCATACATATAATGATCATAGTAGCGATTGTCACTCTTAGACCCGCTATTCAGATAACTAGAAAAAGCAGTTTCTAGTTCACTCAGAAAAGAACTATCATTGTCAATCTCAAAAACCCGATTTTCAATATCAAAATATACGGAATAACTGTTACCATTACTATCCCTAACTAAAAAAGTGTCATCAGAGATGAAACTCCAAATGTCTCTGACACCGAAAAAATGATCAACATTACTGCAACTATTACTTTCGCGCCAACCATGATTATGATTGTTTTTATTCGTATCATTTAGAATGGGATCTTCACTTCCACTGGTATTTCCAACAGGACGACCAAGACTGTCCATTGATTTACCTAGCCCACACCTGTGTTCTAACTCCTCGTTAGACAACATTGAATTGAACCACCATTTTCCCATAGATCCTTCCTGCCCCCTATTTGAAAATACAATAAATGAATAGTCATTCGACGAAAAATCATTTTACTATTTCATTTCCTATTGGAATACGCATATAGATCCAATCACTAGGATTATTAACTAATAACGAGTAACTATTGAACGAAAGAAATGATTTTGTGGGAATCGGGAGTATCAATTCACTATATATGATATGATGGAACCTTTTCTTCAATTATTATAAATAGAAGATAGGTTTCTCCCATGTTGTGTACAAACTCTCATCGAAAAGAGAAATATTTGTTCCCTCCTAGGAAGGATTCATTTTCGTATAATCTCGTATAATAATAAGTTTCTAATGCAACA